TGCCTGAGAAAACTGAGAGTAAGAGTGGCATATATATGTTATGGAATACCCATCCATATTGAATTGCGAATACAGAAATGATAAAATATTTTCTGATTGGACCAAAAAAAAATAAAAATAAATATGGGTCTCCAATAGAGACGAAAGAAGATAAACAAACAAGAAAAGAAATAAAAAAAAAAAATAGGGAAAGACCCTTCGATATAAGAATCACTATCTATATCTACTAAATCGCATAAAAAGAAAGAAAATAAACAAATGAAAGAAAGGGGAAAGGAGGGAGAAGGGGGGGCATCCTAATGAGATCCTAATCTCAAGACACAGGGGGGATATGGCGAAATTGGTAGACGCTACGGACTTAATTGGATTGAGCCTTGGTATGGAAACCTACTAAGTGATAACTTTCAAATTCAGAGAAACCCTGGAATGAAAAATGGGCAATCCTGAGCCAAATCCTATTATTTTACGAAAATAAACATAAACAAAAGTTCAGCAAGCGAGAATAATAATAATAAAAAAAGGAAAGGATAGGTGCAGAGACTCAATGGAAGCTATTCTAACAAATGGGGTTGACTGTTGGTAAAGGAATCCTTATATCGAAATTCCAGAAAGGATGCAAGATATACCTATATAAATTATAAATAATAAAAAAAAATAGGTATACTAACGAAAAACTATCTCAAAAAAGACGACCCGAACCCGTATTTTTTTTATATGCAAAATCTATTTATATGAAAAATAAAAAGAATTGTCCAAGTTGAAGAAAGAATCGAATAGAATATTCATTAATCAAATCATTCACTCCATAGTCTGATAAATCTTTTGAAAAACTGATTAATCGGACGAGAATAAAGATAGAGTCCCGTTCTACATGTCAATATCAATACCGACAACAATGAAATTTATAGTAAGAGGAAAATCCGTCGACTTTAAAAATCGTGAGGGTTCAAGTCCCTCTATCCCCAACCCCAAAAAGTCCGTTTGCTATCTATTTATTTTATCCTACCTTTTTTTTGTTAGGGGTTCAAAGTTCCTTCTGTTTCTCGTTCATCCTATTCTTTGCCATTTTACAAGCGTATCCTAGCAGAATTTTGTTCTCTTATCACATCACAAGTCTTGTGATATATTGTGATATATATATGATATACGTACAAATCTCTTGAGCAAGGAATACCTATTTGAATGATTCATAATCCATATGATTACTCATATGGAAATTTACAAAGTCTTCCTTTTAAAGATCCAAGAAATTTCCGTTCGAGACTTTTCATTTAATACTTTTTCGTTTTTTTTTTGTTTTCATTTTTAATTGACATAGACCCAAGTCATCTAGTATTATGAGGATAATGCGTCGGTAATGGTCGGGATAGCTCAGTTGGTAGAGCAGAGGACTGAAAATCCTCGTGTCACCAGTTCAAATCTGGTTCCTGGCATATGATTCATTTGTATGAGTATCTACTCTACAAATTAATTGATATGGATCGACATAATACATACTTATCTAGCTAAGTATCTGGGAGTAAACCCTCTTTTTATTTATTTATTTTATTTATTTTTTCTATTTTGTATTTATTTTATCTTTTTTAAATGAGCAAAGAGTATATTCTAATGTGTCTATTATAATGTAGTAAAAGAAAAAATTTGCTTATCTTTCCTCTTCTTTTTTATTTGTTCACACTGTGGCTCCTCACATTCAAAAAGAATGTTAATACTTCATACATATTTTATCATATTTTAATAAAAGATGTTTCTTTTATTAAAATATTAAAATAGTTGGTTGAAAGGCCCAACCAAAAGTCTGGTCTAGAGGAGTTCAAGGCTAGAAATAACCAAGACTCATCTCAGCTACAGTACAAATAAAATAGAATTCGATTCCCTTTCATTTATTTCTTTGTATTCTCTTTCATATTCCATTTCTTCATTCCCTTCTATGCGACTCTCTAGAGTTCATCTAAGTGATGTGCGCGATACAAAGTTCACGGTACAGAACCCTTGTTGTTCATTCTATTGTCTCGGCTCGTCCGAAATACAATAAAAAAGTCTCCTCAAAAATCGAGAATCTCAATGATGTCTTGTCTTTTATTTCTTTTTATTTATTAGCTAGCCTATCCATAAGAATACGAATGAAACCTCAATTCCTCTGTTTGAGCTAGAAGAGAATGTACAAATATTCCTTGAATATTCGAAGTTGTAATTTTGTTTCTTATCATTCAATGAGCGTCTTGTATTTCATAAAAATTGGGGGCAATATAATCCTTACGTAAAGGCCACCCTATCCAACTTTCGGGCATTAAGATACGTTTCAGTCGTGGATGATTCTCATAAGAGATTCCCAACATGTCATAAGATTCTCGTTCTTGAAAATCCGCACTTTTCCAAACCCAGAAAACAGACGGAATTCTAGGGTTACTCCTTGGAGCAAATACTTTTATACATACTTCCTCCGGTTGATCTACACCATACTCTATTCTCGTAAGATGATACACACTGGCTAACAGTC